ACAAGAAGCAAACAACACTTAACTCCCCACTGCAAACAAGGAAGCCCCAACTCATACACAAGCATCGGCCGATACCCCCACACACAGGATATATTTCAACCCACCATAAATAAACCACCTAATTACAATATATATTATATATGTCCCATATCATACTCCAATCCCTTGGGCTATCCCCCACCTCCATGGGGATACCCCCACACACAGGATATATTTCAACCCACCATAAATAAACCACCTAATTACAATATATATTATGTATGTCCCATATCATACTCCAATCCCTTGGGCTATCCCCCACCTCTATAGCAACCACCATCAAATGAATCCTTGACTTGGAAAGACAAAATATTAATTATACTACTGCTATAAACATCCAAAATTTTCAACTTTTTTTATTTTTTTTTACCCACGTAAAATAACGAGCACTTTCAACAAATTTCTCTTCTTTATAAATTACATATATAATATATATTGGAAATCACAAAAAACCAAATTTCTAAAAGACCCCCCCCCTTTCAGGAAATTTTTTAGACCTAATCTAGCGGAACTACCAACCACCTAAAACAACGTAAACTAGGCAAACTATCCATAAACATCCAAAATTTTCAACTTTTTTTATTTTTTTTTACCCACGTAAAATAACGAGCACTTTCAACAAATTTCTCTTCCCCAATCCCACAAATATTAACCCTCCACAACGTGAGACCTCCGAAACGAAAACCCGACATGCAAACACCTAGTCAACAAACTACAAAAAAGTAACAAAATCCGACTAGCCACAAAACACCTAACACCATAAACCCTGCCATCAACAAGCCGTAAATCCCCCCCCCATAGCAAAAAAACAACCGCAGTAGGTAACCCATCACACCAACCTCCCAGCGATAAAAAACAAAATAAACCAACCTACACAAATAAACATACATCTCATAGCATAAGCCAACAAAACACTCACAACCACCTAAAACAAAACCCCAAAAACCTGATTCCCCACCACACCTCAAATAAAAATAAAGCCCCATAAGCACCCCAGCCAAATGAATATAAAAATAAATAGAAACCACACCCCAGAACAGAGTTAAACACCCCTCCACTCAACAAAATCTATAAGAACCCACATATTTCACAACCAATGGGACAACACCCATAAACCCATACAAATAAAAACTACACAGAACCCCCACACACAAACCGCCTACCCGGTTTAAAAGCAAAAACACAAAACGATAAGTATAACCAAAGGACAAAACAACCCCCCCACAAACTAGCAAATACACAAAAACCCTACCAGTAACACCCCTGCGTTCCATAACAACATGCTTTGTTATAAAGACACCCATAAAAGGCAAACCACACAACGAGCTCAATAAAATTACATGAATCAAACTACCATAAACGCCGGTATAACGACATAAATAAACCCCACCCGAACTCTGGCTACCACCCGAAGAACTCATTAAATCCCCAACAGACATAAAAAGCAAACACTTGCTCACACCGTGCGTAACCAAAAACATTATACAAAGCACAGCATCATCTAAGCAGTAACACATAAGACACCAACTTATTTTTTTACAAGTAGACAAGGCCACAAGCTTCTTTAAATCAACAAAATGTAAAGCTCTCAACGCAGTAACATAGATAGTAACCACTCTAACCAATAACATCGCAGCCTTAAGCTCATCAAACATAGCATTATCGTAACGCAAACAAAATCATACACCGGCAGCGACCAATGTAGAAGAATGGACTAGACACCTAACTGGAGTCGGAGCACGCATAGCTTCCAACAACCACGACGTAAACGGAAAACAAGCACTCTTGGTCAAAACCACTAAAAGAAAACACAACCCCAACAACACCCCACTATCAAATCTGCTGTAACTAGCAGAAAAACACAAAATAAAAAAAAGAGCAACATCCCCGAAACGAGAAGAAACCAACGTAATCAAAGAAGCACGAGCACAGGCCAACGAACCCAAAAACAAAATCAATAGGTACCTAACTAGACCCAAATACTCCCAGCCTAACAAACTAGTCAAAAACCTGCTACTCAACATTAAAACAACCATCACAAAAATAAATAAGTTTACAAGAAAATAAAGCCCCGCCCCCAAATTATAACCACCCATGTAATGAAACAAAAAAGGCAACACAATAATACTACAAATAAACAACATCATCAAACAAAGTAAAGAACTCCTATCAACCATTAAAGAAAAATTCATACCCCCCCCCCCACCATAACCACACAAAGAAGCCAGAACCTCTAAACCACAAAAACCAGCAACATAAAATAAAAAGACCACAACCCCACACAAAACCACACAAAACCATAAAACCACACCCACTCTTGGCAGAGACACCTTAGCCTCAAACTCGTGGCCGAAACACAAACCCCAACCGGTTGCCAAACAGTGAGAGGGATATGCTCCCATAGCTGGTGCTTAAAACCAACTCATAAAATCTGACACCTCACCCTAAGGATGCGTCACAAACAACTGCAAAACGAATGACTTCAAATCAAACCGGGCAACCGCCCCACGCACACCCTCAGAGGAAGGGCCGTAAACCCATAAAAAGGACCTAAACCTAACCCATATATTCTGGCATCCCCCTCTCCTCCGACCGAAACCTCACCTCAGAATTTACAATCCCACGTACTCTATCACTTATAATAGGCCGAGACAACCCTAACGATAAAAAGAACACTTATCCCCTAAAACCCCCCTCACAATAATAAACCCCAGAACCAAAACCAAACAGAACAAACAATACCTAAACCCCTCAAAAAACGAACACAAATAGTGCCTACTCTCTGCCAGCCTAGGGGCGATAAAAAAACGAATAAAAACAAAACCAAAAACCAAAGAAAATAAAAAAGAATATAAACTCCCCCCCACCTGCGTAATCGGGTTGGGGTTCTGCACAGAAACAAAAATAAAAAGAATATATATGCCACCCACATAAACTAAGCAAAATAACACCGCATATCACCTAAGCCCTAGAGTCAACACACAGTACCCTATGCCGCTTAGGCTTGAAACAAGCAACAAACCACAATAGCTTACGGGATGCGAAACAAACATAAACTGCACCAAACACGAGAAGTATAATCCCAACAAAAGACTACCCACGCCGCTTACTTCTCTAAAACCACCTCCAAAACAACCGGCATGTAAGCATGGCCGGCGCCGCAAAGCTCGGTACAATAACCAACGAAAACCCCCAAACGTTCCGGAAAAAAGTAAAACTGATTTATACGTCCTGGGATAGCATCAACCTTTATATTAAACTCCGGAAGCCTAAACGAATGCACAACATCCGAAGATGTAACAAATACATAGTAAGGGTGGCTACGAACCAACCGAAGAGGCTTATCAACACTATCAACAAAATCCCCCATTATTGAATCATACCCCTCAAACCCCAAATGTTTAAACCTTCAATACCACTGACGACCAACAATCTTAACAATACCACCCACAGACCCAAGTTCGCCCCCCGCCAAAAATTGCAATTTAAGCAAACAAAGCAAAGCCACCGAAAGAGTTGGGAAAAACGTTCACATAAACTCCACCAGCTGACTATCGTAGCTCCCTACCATAACCCCGCGATACGCCATAAGCTGTCACCCTAAAACACAAAATATCCACACTAGAATAAACGAACACAAGGATAAAACAAAAAAGACTAAATCATAATACATATAACCCCCTATCACAACCTACCGAAATAAACACGAATAGCCTATTAACAGCCGGTTCCCCCGCTGTTACCATGTTACGACTTTTCATAGCTAAGCACTGTGAGTGACGGGCGATGTGTACCCCAAATAAGTCATATTCGCCGGAGAAACCTGCCCCCCAACTACTTCCAAGTCCTAAATCCTCTCATATTTCAAAGAAAAACTTTATAATGTAACGCACCAAAACCCCACTATTAGCAGCACATTGACCTGACTTATGTAACAGCAAACAAACACACATTGGCACAAACCACAAATAACTAATCGGATATACACTAACGAAACTAAGTGGGGAAAGCTACTAAGCGGACCATCTTTTATAAGACACGTTCCCCTGGAAGAACTTCTTCGGCTGCCAAAACCTTTTAGTTAAAACCATGGATAAAATTCCACCTCCATATACTAGGGTATCTAATCCTATTTTAAAAATGGAAAATAAAACGACTCTCGCGGATCATTTCAAACCTGGGAAATTTCTACCTACCCCCAGAAACTTACCACAAAATACTTTAAACCAACCGGGAGAAAGAAGATTACAGAATAACCGCAGTTGCTGGCACTGAGAATTCACCCCTTCACGCCCAAACGCCCCACAGGGGTTACCCCCTAAAAAGAGAACCAACCACTAGAAACTGACGCAAACACCACATCAACAGACTAAAAACTCTCTATGTGAACATACGCAAAGCACTCTCCCATTACCAGAATTAAATAAAAGGATGCCGGCGTATAAAGCCCGAAGTGCTTTTGCAGAACACCCATTATAAACACCCACTAAAACCACAAGCAATCCTTTCGTACTAACCTGCACCCATAATAGATAAGAACCGACCTGGCTCACGCCGGTCTTAACTCAACTCATGAGGGGAACTACGGTCGAACAGACCAAATTTGAAAACTACTGCGCCAACAAATTACCCCAAGTCAACATCGAGGTGGCAAATAAATGAATCGATATGACCTCTCCTCACTTCTTACCCAGTTATCCCCGAGGTAACTAACACCTTCAACCCGTGGGTTCAAAAAACAAATAAAATCATGCCTTTGCCCCAAATAAATACATCAGTATAAAGCTCTCGGGGTCTTTCCGTCTTATTAAATAAATCAGGGTTCTGCACCCGAAAACAAATTTCAATAAAAACTCCTATCTTAACACGCTATCACAGTTAACCTTTCAAACAATTCCCTAATTAAGAGACAATTAATTACGCTACCTTAGCACAGTCAAGATACTGCGGCCGTTTACAAAAGCACTGGGCAGGCAATACCACCAAATCTACGCGGTGGAAATGTTTTTAATAAACAGTTGGACAACGAACGAGAACAAAAGGAATCAATTTAAATTCTACTTATCCTGCCATAATCATATTATAGATTAACACCTGGGGAACACACAAAAGACACTGTATCATCCAAAACACACCTTGTAACAGACAATTAAACTAGGGTAACTCTAACCCAACAAGCTTAAACAATAAAAAATCTCTTTTCAAGCAACTCACATCCTAGCAAGAAACCTACTACGAAAGACCTCCCCAGAAACCAGCTATTAGCACACACGAAATTACTTATCGCACCCTTACGGAGCTTTACACATAACAACTTGCTATAAAGTTAGCTCCGCGCTAGCCCCGCAAAAATCGTGTAACTTTCGGGACACATGCATACCATGTAAACCTCAGCAAGTCATGATGCAAAAGGTAAGAAAAAAACCAAACTATACTAAGCTAGACACTAGTCCAAACCACAGAGCGAAGCACAAAATACACCCCTGTATTACAAAAACAGAATTCTCCACCTAAACTACTCACTCAAAGCGTACCACGCTACCGAACCTCACAAAAAAGCCCCCAACGGGCTGGAAAACTCATATAAACGCTATGGTATGGGACAGGAACCACACAAACTTTAAGCACTTTCGCCCTTCTCCCCCAAACAGATACTACGGCATTCTTAACTACGACAGACTCCCAAAGTATATACAACAAGAAAAAAGCACTAACCGCAGAAATCAAACCACCCATAAAAGACACAAAATTCAAAACATAAAAAAACGGATCGTAACAACACACCCGCCGCGGCAAACCACACAACCCCAAGTAATGCATAGGAAAAAAACACAAGTTAAACCCTAGCATGGAGGTAAAAAAATGACCCTGTAACAAATACTTATTAAGGGAATAACCAGTAATTAGGGGTCACCACCAAATAACAAAAATAACTACTGTGCTGTACGAACCAAGCGACAACACATAATGAAAATGAGCGACCACAAATCAAGTATCATGCAGTATCATATCCAAAACAGAAGCAGAAAGAATAATACCAGTAACCCCACCAATAGTAAACAAAACAATAAAACCAATTATTCACCAAACCACCACGTCCCACAGACGAACGTAAGATATACCCAACATATACAACCACGAAAAAACCTTTATACCCGTCGGAACACCAATTACCATAGTCACAGACCTAAAAAACACAGCAGTCTTTATATCCAACCCAACCATAAACATGTGGTGACCTCACACAACCCTACCTAAACACACTATAGCCAACATGGCAAAAACCAAACCAAAATACCCAAACAAAGAATCCCTTTTACTCATAGTCATGCAAATATGTCTTATCACCCCAAACCCCGGCAAAATAAGGACATAAACCTCGGGATGCCCAAAAAACCAAAACAAATGTTGAAACAAAACCGGATCTCCACCGCCCGACGGGTCAAAAAAAGAAGAACCAAATTTACGATCGAATAAAAGCATCGTTATCCCAGCAGCTAGCACGGGGAGAGACAACAACAACAGAATCGAAGTAAACAAATAAGCCCACACAATAATCGAATGCCGTGAAACAGCATAAGCCCCACTAGCACCGAATATAGTACAAATGAATTTTATAGAACCTAAAAGCCTAGAAACCCCAGCAAGATGTAAAGAAAACATCAAAAAATCCACCCCCCAACCAGAGTATCCCACCGAAGACAAGGGGGGATAAAATGTTCAACCAACACCATTACCCCCTAAAACACTCAACATCAAACATGTACATGACGGTAACAAGAGCCAAGCCCTCAAAGCATTAATTCGAGGCAAGGACAAATCCGGAATACCCAGTAACAACGGTAACAAATAGTTACCAAAACCCCCAATAAGAACAGGCATTAAGAAAAAAAATATCATAGCAATGCCATGCCTCGTAATTATAAATTTATAAACCTCCGAAGAAACTAAATTAAAATAAGGCTCCGCCAAACTCAAACGAATCAAAAGCCTCAAAGCCAAACCCATGAATCCGCCCCAAACACCCAACAAAAAATATATACCACCTATACGCTTATGATCCAAAGTAACAAACCAATTCAAATAACCCAACAGCGAACGGACAAACCCTCCCTTTGTTTTGAAGACAAATAGTCTAAATAACCTAGCCCACTAAATAATCTAAAGGAGGCGAACTAATAAAAAATTCCAATAATCGTTAGCAGCGACAACATCAACCCCCCCACTTAATAACCCCAATCAACGTAACCCCTCTCGCACTCTACCCTGTAACCAACCGCCAACGTCACAATAAACAATCAATAATAAAAAAATTTCTTATACAACAACCCCTGGCAAGGAACTTTCAACAACAATGAAACCTCCAAATCAAACACCACAAAAAAGACAAGCAGAACAAAGTAGGTACCGCTAAAAAAACTTTCAGTACACCCCTGAGATACAAACCCGCACTCAAAAGAACTAACCCATGACCGTAACTCAACAACACGAAACCCCCTATAAAACCTCCAACAAAACAAGTGAAAAACTAAAACAAGAAATCCCAAAAAAACAAACACCCCCACCCCCGCCAAAAATACACCCATCCGAAACGGGGGATAAGCCCCATCACAAAAGTAAGAATTTCGTGCTTTAGATACTTAAGCTACCTCTCGTACCGACGAAGAAAATCTTACAACTACTATATCACAGTAACCTGCACCATGCAGCCCTATCGGCATATCAGAGAGCTCGCACGAGACCCCAAACCCCCAAAGTTTGAATTCTAAAATTAAAATACACCCCTGACTAAAACATACACGCCTACGGGATAAACCACCCAACACAAGGTTAACAGCCTCACATTTTTATTAAACTACATATGCAAACAACCTCCCACACTATACCACCACAAAAAAAGAAAAAAGAAGAACCACCAAAGCCCACTTTCAAAGAAACTCAACAAAATAATCGTAACGCACACGAGGTAGAGTCCCGCGAGCCCAAATAAAAAAAAACAAATGAAACATAGTTAACGGAACTACTAACAAGCCCCCTCAGAAAAAAACTGCCCCCAACCAGGAAAACACAAAAATTATTAAATACTCGCAAGCAAAAAGACAAGTAAAAGGAACACTTCTATACTCAGTGTTGAGACCACTCACAAGCTCCCTCTCAGCTTCTGCATAATCAAACGGTGTACGGTTACACTCGCATAACATCCCGACAATCCAAACCCCATAACAAAGCGGCAATACAATACACATACACCACCTATAAAAAAACAACCCACTCAACCTATACCCGCCAGCAACCAACCCGCATAAAACAACAACACACATAAAACAAGCCTCAAACCTCACAGAACTAAAACAAGAACGCACCGACCTTAACAACCCGTACTTATTATAAGAACCCCACCCGATCCCCAACAAAGAATACCCGGCCAAACTTCTTATTACCAACACCCATAACAACGCATTACCACTGTACACCCCACTATACACCATACTAAAATAAGAACAGTATAACCCGCAGAGAAGCAACAAAATAAAAACCGCAACTCATGATAATCATCTCCGAACCAAAAAAAATGAAACCTTGAACTTAACCACCAACTTTAATAAATCCGCAAACCTCTGAAGCAACCCCACTAACCCCACCTTTTTTGGACCCTTACGAATTTGTATGTACCCTAACACCTTACGCTCCGCTAATATAAAAAAAGCAACCAACAACATAATCAACGCAAAAGAAAGAAAAGAACTAACAAATATATAAATATGCTGCCAACTATAAACATTCACCTATCCCCCTAAACAAGTTTTCCCCCAACTCGACAAGTTAGAATTCTCCTAATATAAACTAAGGGAGATCGCCAACAGCGGGTACACACCACATTCTACTTGCAGAGCAAACATTCTTCATTTAAACTACGCCATTCCCTAGCAATAGAATACACATCATCGCCTACGTGTAAAATAGGTATTTTTAATTAAACTACTTTGCCCAACCAGCCACGTCTACACACACCCCAAAAACCCAAACAAACCCTTGGGAACACTCACACTTCTAATGTACTTAAGCAAAAAAAGTTGCTCCAAAACACTGTAAAAACACCAAGCCACAAAAACCCACAAAGAACAAAAATAAATACAACCCCCAACCACCAACTTGTAAAAAACTGACAGAGAAGCAGGAACACTAAGGAGCAAAAAAACAAAAAGATAATAAGATCCGACACCATCAACACGCATGCCACTATCCAATCGGCTTAAAAATAAAATCACAACACTCCCCCACACAAAATAAACTAAATACAAACACAACAAAATCTCGTTAGTGCCCCACATAGCTGCACACACCAACACAACTCTGGAGGACAGCATCATATGACACCAACAATGATATCAACTAAAGCTATACACCCAAAACAAACCCCCCAAACCCAACAGACTAAGCACTGCCAAAGCCCTCACCAACAAACCACCTGCAACCCTGTTAAAAAAAAACCTCAACACAAAAAAAGAAGACTTTACGACCACACTAAACAAATAAACAACCAATCAGTTAGACTCCGTACATACACCGTAAACCCACCTAAAAAACGGAAAAAACCCGAACTTTATCATAAACCCCCCGAGAAAAAGAAAAACACACCTTGGGAGCACAATCCTACAGACCAGGAGCGACGAAGACAAGCTGGAAGCAACTATAAAACTAAACAAGGCATAAAGCCTGCGACCCTCCCCGACAAAAAAGGCAGGAACCAAACACAACCCAGCCAGCTCCAGAAACAGCCAAGTAAGAGTAAGATCACCAGAAGAAAAAACCAAAACTGAAAAAACCAAAACTCCGCACAACCTAACGACTCCCCCCCACACAACCTAATGCTTTGTTGTAAAAGATAATATCTCACTAACAATAAATCAATGAACCAACGCAACAAAGACCTCATAAAAAAATAAAAAAAATAAAAAAATGATAATAAGCGGATTAACTAAACCCATACCACCCAAAACAACCCCACCAAAAGCTCCAGCAGAAAGTTTTAAAAACGGACGCAGCAACAAAACAACCGGACGAATCAAATATCTTACGGTCTCAGCCAGACAAACAAAAGGAGCCACTCAAAGCGGACTACCAACCGGAACAAACTCTGAAAAAAAGCCCCCCCAACCACCAACATTAAACCGAGAAACAAATAAACAACAAAACAATGGGAAAATGGATAAAAACAAAAACCCCATAAAACCATAAACCCCATAAAAATATGGAAAACGCAAATATAAAAACCCCCCACACACGCAAAACAACGCTAAGTGATAGAAAAAAAAAGAGACACCACTAACAAACGAAATAAATCTACGATAAACCACAACGCCCCAAGTACCAGACATAGGGGGGGACGAAATACATATTTTGTGAGCATGAACCACACAGTTTAGACTTTAACTTACCCCCCCACCTGAGCTAGAACAAATCTTTCCTTGGACCTTCAAACCAACACTTTAAACTATAAGCTAAGCACAGCGCGACCCCCCCCCTATAGCTAAAGACCCCCTACCTGCTTAACCAAAATAAGCTATGCAAATTCTACAACAAGCTATAAATCCTAAAGCAAAAAAAAAATCAAATATGTCCAAACCAGAAGAAACACCACCGAAGATAACCACGACCACATCTTACAACAATGGAACGACAGACAAGACTGACGACTCAACAGATAACCCAAAACAACGAGAGGCACAAGCCCACCACAAAACAAATACAAACAAAGTAATCCACCCAAGACCCTAAAAACCCTAAAACACTGTTGCAACAAAACTACTTCACAAAAAAAAGTAGCCATGGGCGGTATGGAAGCAGCTGTGAATATAGACATAACACCTAACACCCGGATACATAACGAACCACCAAAAGCCGACTTAACTACAACCCATTTACGAGACCCCGTGACGTCATAACAACATCCCAACAGCACAAAAACAAGACCGGCAGAAAACCCATGACCCAAACAAAAATAAAATGGAATTGAAAAAAGCCCCCCACCTAAACAATAAAAACATAAACCAACCACAGATATATGGGACAAACTCAAAAAAGCAAGCCAACGCTTGCCATCAATCTCACGTCTGGCCACCAGAAAAAGGGCAACACAAACTACCAACACCAATACCGTGTAGGCATCAGAAAATATGAACCCGGGAAGCACAAAACTACAAAACCGAAACATCCCCAAAACCCCCAACTTCATTATATACCCACTAAGGCACACCGAAACCCTAGTCGGAGACTCCGCATGAACCACAGGCAACCAAGCCTGAAACGGAAAATACGGAACCTTCGTCATGAATAAGACGCACAAGCAAACCAAGACAACCAACCTGGGACCGCCAAAATCCCTCCAACCCCAAAGGCTTAAACCACACCCCCCGGCCACAAAAGAAAGGTACATAAAACAAAGCAACATTGGCAAACTCGTAAAAACAACGTAACCCAGCAAATACCAAGAGGCCAGATACCGCTCAGGATATGGAGACTCCAAAATCAACAACACCAACAAAAACAAGATTGAAAGTTCGTAATAAACCCAAAATAACAACGAATGGTCACTACAATAACAACTCACAGAGAAAAACACACTCAAAAATAAAAAAACTCTCGAAATTGAATCAAGCTTAATAAAAAAGACTAAGGAGACCCATAAACAAAGCGACAACAACACCAACACAAACCTAACAAAATCCACCACTCACACCCCTCTCGCATAAAAAACCCCCGTAACACCAGAAGGAACCAAACGTAAACACCACACCCCCGTAACAAAAGCCAAAACAGAAAAAACTAAACCCCTTGTACATCAATCAAACTTCTGTAATCCCATAAACGAGTTAAAACAACCAAACCTAACGTAACCTCGATAGTAAACACAACTATCAAAGCTAAAAACAACACGCGAGACTCCGCACCCTGACCCATCAATCTAACAACCAAGAGCAAAACATTTATATTCTCAATCACAATTAAACACTTCAACAAACAACCTAGTGAAAAAACAAAACTGAAAAGAATTAAAAGCAACCCAATCAAGAAAAAAACCTCCATCAAATCCTAAACACACAAGGGGGGAACCCCATTACTATACGGGACTGCCCACAGACCCTTATATAGCCCAAGAAAAAATACAAGACCAAACCTACTAATCTTCCTAATCAACACATGGGGATGCTCCGGATGACAAGCCCCCAAATAAGTCAACAAAACAAACAATGACACCCCCCACCAAAAAACTACCTGACGCGCAACACTATAACAACAAGAACAATTAAACCTGGGCAATCACAACAAAAACAAAAAACAAACTATAAGAACCAAACCACCAATCTTAGACTCTATTGAACGCAGCATCGCATAAAAAGCCAAAAAATACCACTCTGGCTTTATAGCTGCTGGGGTAACTAGCGGATCAGCCTCAATATAACTCTCGACATCCAAAAACAAATCAGGAGTAAAAAAACAGAAAAAACAGAAAAAGCAAGCAAGTAAAAAAAAGAAAAATGAATCCTTGAATGTAAAATAACCATGAAATAACACCACATCCCTATAACCACCGGAAACAAACAAAGGATTATTAGAACCGCTACGATGTAAATAAAACAAATGTAAAACCGAAGCCCCTACTATTACAAAAGCCAAACATATGTGAGCAGAAAAAACCCGAACCAAAGTGACGTTAGTCACCCCAAAACCCCCCACCACAAACTTATATAGACTCGCCCCAACAAGTGGAACACTGCTTAGAATGGAAGTTATAACAGTAGCCGCCCAATAGGACATCTGATGTCATGGAAGAATGTACCCCAAAAAAGCCTCCGCCATCATTAAAATATACAAAACAAAACCAACGTTTCAAACCCCAACCTTACTGTAGCTAGAATAGTACAAAGAACGTCCCATGTGCAAAAAGAACAGAAAAAAAATAAAAGTAACTCCCCAGACATGGGCGTAACGAACCAACCACACATAAAAAGAATCCTGGGTAAAATCGCAAACGCACGCAAAGCTTAATCCCACATCAGCAACATAGAGAAAAGACAGTATCACCCCCGAAACAAATTGTAAAACAAGAAAAACTCTAATCATAAAGCCCCCACACCAAAAATAGCTCAACGCCACATTAGTCGGCAAATCAATAACATTACCACGCACTAACCCTACCATAATTCCTACGTTCACGAATCCGCCGGCACCACAAACCGATAGTCTAAAAATATAACCTACGCAAGATTAAACTAACATAAATACACAAAAGTGTACACCAGCAATCACACATAGTCGACAAAATGCCAATACCAAACCACCACACTAGCATAAAATAACTGCAAATAAGACGTCAACCCGCTTTGCAACTTAAAAAATACAAGGAAACCACACAACCCCACCAAAACTTGCCTAAAGTGTAAGCCAACAATACAAAAACATATTGAATAAAAGGCATTATCCGATCAACAAAACTCACACAAATGAAACTCATACAATTGAGCCGCTATAAAGCAAACACCCAACACAAGAGTACAAATTAAATAATTATTTGATCCTCCGAGACCAAGTTTATGATGAAAAGCCGTAGCTGTAACAGAAGAACCTAACAACAAAAAACAACATACCAACGGTATACCGTAAAAAGCCGAAATTGGGGATAGCCCAATTCTAGCCGTCTCAAACCCACGTACATAGAAAAACAAAGTACCAAACACCATAACCTCCCTCAGTATAAATAACCAAAAACCAGCCCCCTGGTGATTAATTTTCGAACCCGCGTACCCTACAACCCTGACAAGAAACCAAACCATACCAGCCAACAAAAAAAATGCCAAGCACACCCGCCACATAAATAACCTAACCAACACACAACCAACAAGCCAAGACTGAAAAACAGGCACTAACCTCAT